AAAAAGAGAGTGGTTTTATTCGAAGCGCTTCGTGATTTTCAACCAATTATGTGCTTCAATATAATTACCTGGAGTAAGCGCTATAGCTTGTTTCCAATACTCAGCAGCTTGATCGGACCAAGCTTCCGCAATTTCAGAATCACCCTGTAGAATGGCCTGTTCTCCCCGGTCGGAATAGGTGGTTCCTTCCCTTAGAACCGTACTTGAGAGTTTCCTATCTCATACGGCTCAAAAATCGATTCTTTTTGTGTCCTATCTTAATCTACCCTATGCTAACTGAATTAGATTTCTCATAAACCTATCCCATTTTTTCTTGGGTTAACCAGAAGAAGTTAATTACATAAGTTTCAAACCCTAATTTTGATCAATAATCAGAATCAGTTTGATCTTTTCTCCCACCTTCAGAAGAATGAAGCATAGGTATCCCCACAATATCGTTAGAATTTTCTGAAAGGTAACTATCTCGGTTTCATATATGGAATTCATATAGAATCTTTGAAAAAGACTTTTTTCCATAAGAAAAAAGAACTTACTATCTTTGGGATCTGATGCTACACCGCTGCTCAATACCTTAGTGGATTGACTCTATTACATAAGTTGATTCCTAACTTTTGTCCCATATCATGACATAAGTAAGCAGTTCTTAACTGTATCGACTCAATAGCTCGCTAATTGATCTTTACGGTGCTTTCTCTATCAATTTGATCCTTTATCCATAGAATATAGTATATAGGCTGCACTCATTTTTTTTTCTTCCTATTTTGGTTCTCGTGAAGTCTCTTTCCTTGCTACAGCTGATAAAAATCGTTGCTTTGGACGATGCATTATGTAGAAAGCCTATTTTTTCTAGTATTTACTAGCCAATTTGATCTTTGCTTTTTTTCCTTATTTCTATAGTGGAGATAGTCGCACGTAATGACAGATCACGGCCATATTATTAAAAGCTTGTGGTAAGAATGGGTTTCGTTCTAGTGCCCGGAAATAATATTCCAAAGCCTTTGTATGCTCTCCATTGCTTGTGTGTATAAGGCCTATGTTATAGAGTATATAACTTCGATCATAGGGATCAATTTCTGGTCGCGTAGCTTCATAATAATTCTGTAAAGCTTCCGCATAATTTCCTTCGGATTGAGCCAACATCCGTTACGGTCGTTCATTCTATTCAAAAAATCTCCGTTCCAGAACCGTACATGAGATTTTCATCTCATACGGCTCCTCCCTTCTGCGCATAGTACTAAGGGGAATAATCCATAGAATAAAAATTGAACTATTCTCATCTCATTATGAACTGAAAGGAACTAGTATTTTTACAAGAAATCTCTAGCCAGCCTTCCCGCAAGAGGTTTTTTCTTAACACCAATCATATTAGTGTTAGATATAAATGGTAACTCCAACAATTTCTTTGTTCTCAACGCCTTCTATTTCCAGGAATTAGTCACTTCAACGATCTTTGATGGTTATACGGGTATCCAAAGTACAAACGAGATGGATGTTTGTTGTCCCAACCATTCTTGTTAGTCCCGATACCGATAAGGAAAGGGGGAATTTATAACAAAGTTTTTGTGTTGTTGATTCCTAGGTGTAGTGCTTTTTCCCTTATGCCGTCTATTGGTACTGATGTAGTGTAGGATTGACCCGCAATACAGAACCCATAGGTGTAACCTTTCGCTCAATACTCAAATCAACAATTGAAACATCTGAGGCTGCATCAATCGAGGATACACGATAGAAGGAATTGTTCTATCTCCAAACTTCACCTTCACCGAGCGTAGGTTTATTTCAAGAATTTCGTTCTTTCTATACCGAACCGCGTCTCTTTCTCGTAAGACTGAGGTGAGGGCTAAAAAAAACAAGAAAAAAGAATCAAATCGCACCATCTCTGTAATAGGTAAATGCCTTTTTTTCTCCTGAAGTTGTCGGAATTATTCGTAATAAGATATTGGCTACAATTGAAGAGGTCTTATCAATAAAATTTCCATTTATATTAGATCTAGGCATAATTAGCAATCCATTCTAGAATTCTTTTCATTACCCCTGGGGAAAATGATCCCACAAACAAAGCAAAGGAATTATACAGTACGAAATAACATAAAAACAGACTAATTTTATTCTAATAAATAGATATTAAATAGATATGGGCTTTCCACTTAAATTGTCCCCTTTTGTTTGGGAAAGATATGAGATATTGGAATCAGATTGATTTCATTCCCATTTTTGTAGTATACCAATGAGCGGAACTATTACTATTTCATCTAAGTTAAATAACCAAGGACTTTTTTTACTACAGATTCTGATAACTCGAGAAGTTTTGATTTGGTTATGATCCAAAGAGAAAAAAGAATGGAATAATCATTCCATGAAAAAATAGAGTAGAGTAACCATACCTTCTGTTTGCATAACGTGTATACACCACGCCATACAATCGAAATATCAAAATCCATGGGACGATTCATAAATTTGGAATAGATCCGCGGGGTAGCTGATGAATGAGAGAAGTTTTTGTTGAGAAATATTAAATGGGAAAGGAATTCTTCCTATGGAACTAGTGATCGGTCGTACCTGTACTGCAGTAATATGAATAACTCGCTATTCACTCAGTTTCTGGTCAATAATAAGATTATGTAGGAGAGATGGCCGAGTGGTTCAAGGCGTAGCATTGGAACTGCTATGTAGGCTTTTGTTTACCGAGGGTTCGAATCCCTCTCTTTCCGTTTCTGTTAATTCACCAATGTTATCGACCACAATGTATCAAATCAAATAACAATTGAAACCATTATTCCAGCAATAAGACCCTTATTTGATAGAAATTCTCTATTCCTAATTATTGTGGTTATAAAATAGGAAAGAGCAAAAAAGAAAAAAATCCTACTGTTGATCCATTTGTGATAGGTGAAAAAATGCGGATGGATTAAGGCCCTTAGATCTATTTAGTTCGGCGAAAAGGGGACAAAATTCTATGAACCTTTCTTTCTTAATTTTGTTAGGTTCAAGTCTGACGAGAATAATATTCTACGACTAACAACTCATTTATTTGCAAACCGATCCATTTACTATCTATTATTTGATTTACTAATCCTTTATATTGGAATGAGTCAATAGTCAAATGTTTTGGCAATTCCTCATGGACGGATGAAGCAATATAATTTTGAATCAGGCCTTTTGATCTTTGGTTATCCTTCGCAGTAATAGTATCTCGGGGTTTGCAACGATAACTTGGTATATCCACTATACGACCATTAACTAAAATATGTCTATGGTTAACCAATTGCCTGGCTCCGGGGATGGTCGAAGCCATACCCAATCGAAAGAGGATGTTATCCAAACGCATTTCAAGTAGTTGTAGTAAAACCTGACCCGTTGACCCTTTGGCTTTTCCAGCGATATGTACATATCTAAGTAATTGTCGTTCTGTCAGACCATAATGAAAACGCAATTTCTGTTTTTCTTCTAAACGAATACGATATTGTGATTTTTTCCCAGAACGCAATTGGTTTTTAAGATCACTTCCGGATCTAGGTCTTTTACTAGTTAGTCCTGGTAAAGCTCCCAGACGGCGTATTTTTTTAAAACGAGGTCCTCGGTAACGAGACATAAAGACTCCTTTTTTTTATTTTATTGAAATTTCATTTTACACAATAAATCTAAATTTAAACTGAACTAAAGGATAAACAAAGCAAAATCGACTGATGAAGTACTACAAAAAAAAATGAATTGTATCAACATCTAGATTTTTTGTATTTGTATATATATATATATAGGAAGTTGAGGCTCCGTTTGATGATTTGTTCTGTAGAGATCTAATTGCTCTAATCCATTTTTAGTAATAATTGCAAGTTACCACGACATAATAGATCCCTGATCCAGCATTTTATTTGAAGAAAAGGAGAGATTATCAATCTCGGAAAAATAGATAGAGAAAAAGCCGGCTATCGGAGTCGAACCGATGACCATCGCATTACAAATGCGATGCTCTAACCTCTGAGCTAAGCGGGCTCACATAAGAGAAAAATTGCGTAACAAATAGAAATATTGTATAGGAATTCCGGAAAATGTCGGATCTTAGCTATTAATTTCATATGAACTAAACTAATTAATAGAGTTCTATAGCTAGAAGTTCGAAGTTCTAAGCTAAGTTCCTTTTAGAAATAATTAAAATAAAAAAAGAAAATAATAAAAAAATAATAAATATAAAATATAATAAAGTAATATTAATAAATTATTAAAAAATATTTCATCAATCATAACCATAATATATGATCATATCAAATTCAATTGGGAATTCTAATTAGAATAAATAGAATTTTTCTTAAAGCTTAACTAAAGCAGTTATAGATAGTAAATTATGTTAATTTCATTATAGCGGATCGGTCCTAAGAAAAGAATAAGATAAGGATAAAGATACAATCTAAATTAGATTGAGACATTATTCTGGTTTCATTTTGAAAAGGAGGAAATAGGACGAAAAAAAAAAAAAAAGAATGAATATCGAACGTTACAGTATTACAAATCGCACTGTAAAAATGAAAGGGAGAGATAAAATAGATATGGGATATATCTATTCATCTTGAATTGAAAATACATCAATGATAGAATTATTTCTGATTGAAATAAACAAGGTTTATCCAATAGAAATGAACTGATATAGGATGGTCAAAAAAAGAAAATAGCAGCCTTTTCGATATAGAAATCATTAGATAATGAATTCAACGGTTTCAAAAAAAGAAATAAATGAAAGAGATGGATGAAATTATAAATGTATCTTGGTCTCAAAGAAAAGGGAAAGGGGGATATGGCGAAATTGGTAGACGCTACGGACTTGATTGGATTGAGCCTTGGTATGGAAACCTGCTAAGTGGTAACTTCCAAATTCAGAGAAACCCTGGAATTAAAAATGGGCAATCCTGAGCCAAATCTTTCTTTTGGGAAAACAAGGGTATAAAACTAGAATAAAAAAGGATAGGTGCAGAGACTCAATGGAAGCCGTTCTAACGAATAGAGTT